ATCTTTAGATCATATCATATATAACTAGTCAATATCTAATATCACATATACATGTCTTTTTTCCATAACGTAAACAAACTATTCGTATCGGCGATTCACCCGGATTCTCAAATTATTTTTGAACCACCCAAGAGTTGAATTCTAGCCATTAGATTCCACATCCCTGGGTTAGACCCGCCCTTGCTAACCAATTTGTTTTTTATGAGTTTCGTTTTTTCACTTCTTCTTCTTTCTTTTATTTATCAGTATCCTACATGTAGATCAGTATCCTACATGTAGATTGGATACAGGGATGATCCAAACCATTGCAGAGAAATATCAGTATTTGAGTGATTGAAACGTTCATGCAATTTTTCTATTAACATTTTCTTTTGTTCAATTGAACAAAAGAAAATGTTAATAGAAAAGGGGATAGGTATTCTCTAAATTAGAAATGGAATGGGTGGGTCATCAAAGAAGAATTTTCGGAAAAAGATCGTTAGATCTTTCCCCTTTTGACAATTTCGCAAGCCGATTCTCTCGAGTCACGCATCCATTACCTTGGCCTAAGAAAAAAAAATGACTAGTTTGAAAACTAGTCAATGATGACCTTCCATGGATTCGCCTATATAAGCCGCAGCTAACGTTGCAAAAATAAGAGCTTGAATACCACTCGTAAATAATCCAAGGAACATGACAGGTATAGGAACGACTGAAGGTACTAAAGAAACAAGAACAACGACGACTAATTCATCGGCTAATATATTTCCGAAAAGGCGAAAACTAAGGGATAAAGGTTTTGTAAAATCTTCTAAGATGTTAATGGGTAAAAGGATTGGGGTTGGTTGTATGTATTTACTGAAATAACCTAACCCCTTTTTGCTAAGACCCGCATAGAAATATGCTACTGACGTGAGTAAAGCTAAAGCAACAGTAGTATTTATATCATTGGTGGGCGCAGCTAACTCCCCGTGAGGTAACTCTATTAGTTTCCATGGTAAAAGAGCTCCTGACCAATTCGAAACAAAAATAAATAGAAACATAGTTCCAATAAAAGGAACCCATGGACCATATTCTTCTCCAATCTGGGTTTTACTAACATCGCGAATGAATTCAAGAATATATTCGAAGAAATTCTGACTGTCATTTGGAATTGTTTGTGGATTCCGAACAGCTATACTGGCTGAACCTAATAAGATAGCAATTACAACCCAAGAGGTAATAAGTACTTGGCCATGGACTTGAAAACCCCCTATTTGCCAATAGAAATGTTGGCCTACTTCCACACCGGATATGTCGTATAAACCTTTTAGTGTGTTGTTGGAACATGATAGAACATCCATATTGCCCTCTCACAGAAATCGAACTTTAAAAGGAATTATTTTGATTCAACCATCTCTTTTTTTACTTGCTTAGTTGAATTTTCAATTTTGGATACTAACTAATCACACGGCATCTCCAGTCATTTTGATCTCTTTTATGCGATTCAAAAGTAGTAACCGATTCCATAAATCTCGGGAGTTCGAAAAAGAATTTTTTTCTGTTAATCTTATTATTAATCACGGATTTCGTATATAGCTAGAACGACCCTCACAAATTGCGAATACTAATTTGTTAAGAATTAATCGGATTGAAGCTATAGCGTCATCATTTGCTGGAATCGAAATATCCGCAAGATCGGGGTCACAATTTGTGTCGATTAAACAAATTGTTGGAATTCCCAAAGTAATACATTCTCGAAGAGCCGTATATTCTTCTTGCTGATCAACGATAATTACAATATCGGGCAATCCGGTCATATATTTTATCCCACCCAGATATGTTTGCAAGTGAGATAATTGTCTCTTCAATATAGCCGCGTCTCTTTTTGGAAGACGGTTTAGTCTCCCCGTCTTTTGTTCCGTTCTCAAGTCCCTGAACTTATGAAGTCTCGTTTCTGTAGTGGACCAATTCGTTAACATACCACCAAGCCACTTTTTATTAACATAATGACACCGAGCCTTTATTGCAGCCCGTGCTACTAAAGCAGCTGCTTTATTTTTGGTACCAACAATTAAAAACTGCCTCCCCCGGCTTGCTGCATCAAAAACTAAATCACAAGCTTCTGCTAAAAAACGCGCGGTTTTAGTAAGATTTGTAATATGAATACCTTTACGATTTGCATAAATATAAGGCGCCATCCTAGGATTCCATTTTTTAGTACCATGACCAAAATGAACTCCTGCTTCCATCATCTCTTCTAAATTGATGTTCCAATATCTTCTTGTCATTTCTCCCCACATTTCCGCTTTTTTTGAAAAAAAAAAAAAGCGGCGAGGTGCCCTGAGCTAAATAATTGTTCCAACGGAACCTTTTCTTCTACCGGAGATTAGCCGTGTCGCTATCCGATCCAAATCGCTACCGTCTATTTGTTATTATCTGTTTTTTCATGACCACATCAAAGGGCCTAGAGAATTTTTTTATTAAAAAACTACTTTTGACTTTAATTTTAGGAATCATTAAATACTCTAAATGATTGTTCTGGTGTAGCGTGGAAATTGTTTGAAATGAAAGAATCAAATAATTCTCTGTGGTGGAACAAAATATCTCTGATCTCCCCCTCGAAAAAGTGCTTATTCTTGGTTTCCAAAGGAATGCTTTTATGTTGCCTTGAACAGTGTACTAATCCCTTGAATCCGGTCCCGACGGGTATCATCCCGCCTATAACAACGTTCTCTTTTAGGCCTTTCAACCAATCGATACGACCACGGAGAGACGCTTTAGCTAAAACTCGAGCAGTTTCTTGAAAACTCGCTTCGGATATGAAACTTTGAGTATTCAAAGATGTTCTTGTTATTCCCAATAGGATGGCCCTGTAACAGATCGATTCTTCCAAAGCGCGCCCCGTCCGTTCCGCTCGCAACAATCCAATCAGTTCTCCAGGTAAAAAAACATTAGACATTCCATCCTCTGAAACCAACACTTTGGATGTTATTTGGCGTACAATAATTTCTATATGCCTATTATGGATTTGCACCCCCTGGGATCGATAAACCTTTTGGATCTTATTAACCAAAGAGATACGACTTTGCACTATAGTTAGCTCAGCCCCAATCAAGAATCCCCAAGGAAATCCAAGAATTCTTGTTATATGCTCGTTCCAACTCTCAACTCTTTTTTCTAGGTTCACCGATATTGAATCAACTGAACGCACTTCTAACACCTGTTCCACTTTTGGAAGACCCTGCGTTATATCACCGGATCTCGATTTTTCATAGATAAATGTAACTACTGTATCTCCGTCATAAAGGATTTCTCCATAATGTCCATGAACAGTTGCTCCTGGAGTGGCCAAATAAGGCTTAGCAGATCTTATTACTACAGAGTCAAGTTGAACAATCAAAACTTGACCAGATCTTAGGTATGGTCCATTTTTGGCTATACATACATTTTCACAAATAAACTGTCCAAGACTCATTATTGAAGATATTTCTTCACAAGAATTCTCATAATTATTATGAGGGAGAAAATACCAACTCAAATTGAATGAATTCAAAACGATGTTACTGCGGGGATCCGGATTAGAAATCCTCCCGCTTTCATCCATTAAATAATATTGAAGTACTTGAAAAGCCTGTTTTAAATTTTCAACTTGCAAATATTTAGTTAGCAAGACCTGATTATGAGTCATAAAATAGTAAAATGAATCAAAATTCAAAACTTGAAGGGCTGTTCCTAAAGGGCCGCTTGAATTTCTAATTTGAACTATAGCATTTTTTTGAATTGATTCTTTTATCACATTCGGAGATTTTACATCATTGAATGGCCCCATTCGAAAACAATTAGATGAGGACAAAATCATCAAAGATGTGCATTCCGTATTTTTATTTAACAAGGTCCGAATAGTTCCGTGATTTTGCCTAGGCGATTGTTTCATCTTTGGCTTGGAATAAAAGGGATTTATATTAGGGTGATCTGACACATTATGAGAGATCAATCCTGATCCTGACGGATCATTCCTTTTTCTCGGATACAAAATATGGGATTTCACTAAGTCGATTCTTAAGAAATTTCGAATCAGACCTTTTGCTCTTATTTCAACAAAGGAAGCGTGGGCCTCCTCGGCAGAAGAACTTTTTTTGTCTTGGTCCCAATTCAAAATGAAACAAGTCCGAACTAATTGAATACTTGTGTCAGAAATTTCCCGAATTGGTTTTCCATTTCCGTAAACAATATAATTGACAATTTGAAGTTGCATATTATCCTTTTCTTGGAACAGATCCGGAGGGAAGAGTGTTGCTAAATTGAGACCGTCCGCTATTTCATATGTCACTACAGGTCGAACTAAAACAAAATGCTTTTTCTTAGTAGGTGTGATCCTTTGGACATAGATCCAATTTTTCAATTTTTTTGATTCCTTAGAATTTCTTTTTCCTGGTCCCGGTGGTATCAAGATGCCACTGTGCCAGGATATCTTATCTGTCTCTCCAGGAAAATGGATATTTCCAGAAAAGATTTGAAGTTCAATCCCCTTTTTTTTTCTCTCCACTCGAACTAATCCGCCCGCTCTGCTTCTTGTATTTAAAGCGATTCGTGTATCTACCCCAATTAGACTATTGTTCCGTACCATTATCGAAGAAGACTCAGGTAAAATATGTACTTCTTCGGGAATGAAAAAAAATCGATCTATTGTCATTTGGTATTTTGGCTTAAATTCTTTGATTCCTCGATAATCAACCAAATCCTCTTTTTTAACGATTGAGTGCATCCCCATAGTCCCATATTTAGTAATTCCCGAACTCTTTCTTCTGTATCGAGGATCATCAAAAAAAGCAAGAATACTATTTTTCCGGAAAATACCATTTATGGGCAGTTCAATCGAAATACCTGAATGGGATATTAGTTCTTTCTCTCGTTCTTGACTCGATTGGACTGGAATAACAAGTCGATTTCTTCTCCTTTTTGCCAATAAATCAGAATTCTCACGTAGAATCGAAGGATATATCAGATTACAATGAAAAGTACATATCATTCGATTCATTTCTGAATAATCAGGACTCCTATCGTCTTTTTTTTTACCAGAAAAAGAAGAACTAAAGAATTTTGATCTGATTTGATCATTATTAGCTGAGAGACTAGAAAGATATATTCGTTCTCTTTCTGTCGAACGAAGATTCATTTGATCTTGATCCTTGTGGAGTGAAAACGGAGCTCCGCTGGATCTGCACGAACCCCCTGATAATATCCATAAATGACTTGTTTTTGGTAAAAGATGGACATTGCTATATGTAAATTCGGGTGCATGGTACACATCGGTACTCCAGTGCATTTCTCCCTCAGAGTCCGAATAAATATGTTTTCGAACCCTTTCTTTAAACTGGAAAGTAGATGTTCCCGCGCGAATCTCGGCAATGACTTGTTCTGATTCTACATATTGATTATTTTGAACCAAAAGAAAACTTTTTGGCGGAATAGTCACGTTATGTAAAATATCTTCACTCTCAATAGTTACATCCAAGTCCATAGAACAGAGAAGGGCAGGATGCCCATGACGCGTACGTGTGGGATGAACCACGGCCTCATTGAATTTTATTTTTCCATTGGAGGGGGCCCGCACATGTTCTGCAGTACCACCTGTGAATACTCCGCCAGTATGAAAAGTTCTTAATGTTAGTTGAGTACCCGGTTCTCCAATAGATTGACCCGCAATAATGCCTACAGCTTCTCCCAATTCGACCAGGTCACCGTGGGTAGGACTCCTACCATAACATAATCGACAGATCCAAGATGTACTTCTACAAGTAAAGGGGGTTCGGATGGATATTGGTTGGATTCGAAAGGTTATGAATCGATTGACAAGTCCAATTCCAATATCTTGATTTCTAATGGCAATACACCGTGAGCCCATATATATATCGTCTGCTAATACACGACCAATTAATGTTTGAATAAAAATTCTTTCCGGCATCCTCCCATTTTGAGGACTCACAGAAATCCCGCGGAGGGTTCCACAATCTGTTCTACGTACAACAATGTGTTGAACTACTTCAACAAGTCTGCGCGTAAGATATCCAGCATCAGATGTTCGTACAGCAGTATCCACAACTCCTTTGCGGGCTCCGTAGCAAGAAATGATATATTCTGTTAACGACAGTCCCTCGCGTAAATTGCTTTGAATAGGTAAATCAATCATTTGTCCTTGAGGATCCGACATTAATCCTCTCATACCTACTAATTGGTGTACTTGAGATGCATTTCCTCTGGCTCCCGAAAAAGACATTATGTGGACTGGATTAAAGGGGTCGGTCATCCTAAAATTAGGATTCATTTCTTGTCGCAAATATTCACTTGTAGCATACCATACTTCAATGGATTGGCGTAATTTTTCTACTGCGTGTACATTCCCGTAATGGTGGTGTTTTTCCAAAATCAAACTTTGTTGCTCAGCATCTTGTACTAACCACCCCTTAGAGGGTATCGTTAAAAGATCATCAATCCCTAATGAAATGGATGTCGCAGTGGCTTGCTGGAAACCCAGAGTCTTTACTTGATCCAGAATGTGTGATGTATATGCCATTCCGAAGTGATCTATTAATCGGCTAATAAGTCTTTTAATGGCAGTTCCATCTATTACTTTATTGTGAAAGACTAGATTGACTCGTTCGGCCATGAGTACCTCCATATTCTGATGAGTGGGATTCGACAATGAGTTTGAGTCAATAATTGAAAAACTTCCTTTTTCGATCTTAATTCACATAAAAATTCGGGAACTCGGGTCCCAGTTGAACTGGAGAGACCCGAATTCACACCGGTGTAATAGAATTACTTAACTGAGATACCATACGATTAGATACCATATGAGCGAGCTCGACAAAACCCTTGTATAGCTTCTTCCATTTCGCGAAAAAGAGAAATATGACCGACAGTTGTTCGAATGTATATACAAAGAATTTCTTTTTTTACACTTCTTACTATTAGATAGTGCCCATAAATCTCATGATAGGTTCCCAAGGATTCATAATGAACTTCGATGGGAACTTCTCTTGAAGCAATAACGCGTTGATCTAGTCGCCACCGAAGCCACAAAGGACTATCTAAATGGATTCTTTTCTGTCGATAAGCTCCAATTGCATCATAAGAATTACAAAAAAAAGGTTCTTTTTTTTTCCAGTTATTATCAGAAATTCTTTCATTTTGGTAGTTGCTGCGATTCCATGGATTATACCTATTTGTACAAATGCCTCGGTGATTCCCACTCGTTAATATATATAGACCAATAAGCATATCTTGGGTTGGCACGGAAATGGGATCCCCCATCGCAGGAGACAAGAGATTCATATGAGAAAACATAAGTAAACGAGCCTCCGCCTGAGCCTCCAAAGATAAAGGTACATGAACAGCCATTTGATCCCCATCAAAGTCTGCATTGAATCCCTTACAAACTAATGGATGTAAACAAATAGCACGCCCTTCCACTAAAATGGGTTGAAATGCCTGTATGCCTAGTCTATGCAGAGTGGGCGCTCTATTCAGCAATACGGG